GGATTTGAGGGAATGGAATCAAGAAATGCACGTTAAATGCACCTATAATGGTGTTCAATTATCAGAAACAGAATTTCCAAAAGATTGGTTAACAGACGGAATTCAGATAAAAATTCTATTTCCTTTTCGTTTGAAACCTTGGCAAAAACAAAGATCTAAGGTACGATCTCATCATAATAACATAGATTTAATGAAAAAAAAAGTAAAAAAAAATAATTTTTGTTTTTTAACAGTATGGGGAATGGAAACAGAACGTCCCTTTGGTTCTCCCCGAAAACAACTTTCTTTTTTTGAACCAATTTTTAAAGAACTAAAAAAAAAAATTATAAAGGCAAAAAATAAATTTTTTCTCGTTCCAAGGGTCTTTAAAGAAGGAGGAAAACCCCTACAAATTTCAAAAGAAAAAAAAGGATGGGTCATCAAAACTGTTCTTATTATAAAACAAATAATGAAAGAACTTGAAAAAGTAAATCCTATTTTTTTATTTAAATTGAAGAAAGTTAAAGTATATGAACCAAATAAAAATAGAAAGGATTCAAAAAAAAAAATAAAAATTAAACATAAATCAACCGTACCAATTCGATCTATGAATTGGACAAATTATTCACTCATAGAAAAAAAAATGAAAGATCTTTCTCATAGGATAATCACAACCAAGAATCAAATAGAACAAATCACAAAAGACAATAAAAAATCAGTTTTAACCTATGATGATAAAAATAAAAAATCGGAATCACAGAAATATAGTTGGCAGATATTAAAAAGAAACAATATCCGATTAATACGTAAATCGCATTATTTTATTAAATCTTTCATTGAAAAAATATACATAAATATCTTGCATATCATAAATATTTTCATAATCAATACACAACTTTTTTTTGAATCAACAAAAAAAATTATCACTAAATATAAATACACTTGCAACGATGAAAAAAATAAAGAAGAAATTGTTGAAACAAATCAAAATACAATGAACTTTATTTCGACTATAAAAAAATGGTTTTCAAATACTAATATTAGCAATAAAAATATAAATAGTTATACTTCCTTGTCCCAAGCATATGTATTTTTCAAATTATCACAAACCCAATTACTTAACAAGTTTGACTTGAGATCCATATTTCAAGATCATAAGACCCATAATTATCTTAGGAATAAAATAAAGGATTTTTGTATAACACGAGGAATATTTGATTACAAATCAAGACATAATAAAATGAAAAAGTCTGGAATGAATGAATGGAAAAATTGGTTAAGGGGTTTTTATCAATACAATTTTTGCGATATCAAATGGTCTCGATTAGTCCCGAAAAAATGGCGAAATAGAGTAAATCAGCTTCGTTTGATTCAAAATAAAGACTCAATTAAATTTAATTTTAATCCATATAAAAATAAAAAAGACCTATTAAGTTATTACATAAAAGAAGATTATTCTGCAACGGTTTCATTAACAAATAAAAAATTGGTTAAAAAACACTACAGATATGATCTTTTATCACATAAATATATGAATTATGAATATATTAGGAAAAAGAAAAACTCATATATTTATGAATCAACAGTACAAGTAAACGAGAATCGAAGGATTCCATATAATTTCCATACATTGAAACCCGACGCATTTTATGTATTGGTAAGTACAGCTATTAGTGATTATCTAGAGGAAAGATATCTTATTGATACGAATAAAAACAGGGATAGAAAATATTTTGATTGTAAAAATTTTTATCTTATAAAAAATATTGATATTGAGACTTGGACCAATGCACATTTTGGTATCAAGACCAATAAAAATACTAAAATTCAAATTAATAAGTATAAAAATAAAAACAAAATGAAAAAAAAATACATTTCGCTTCATAAAGAAATCAACTCATCCAGCGAAAAAAAAAACCTTTTTGATTGGATGGGAATGAATCAAAAAATGTTATATCATGATCGTATCATATCAAAAATAAAATCTTGGTTCTTACCAGAATTTATGCTACTTTTTGATACATATAAAATTAAACCCTGGATTATACCAATCCAATTTATTCTTTTAGATTTTTATAAAAAAAAAAACCTTTCTATATTATCTAATCCAAAAGAATATCTTGATTTAGAAAATTTCAACCAAGAAAAAAAATATATTGAAGAGATTTACGCGGGATTAGACATTAAAAAAAGTCTAAATAAACAAAAATCTAAGAGCAGCAAGGAAGCAGAACTAGATTTATTCCTGAGAAAGTATTTCCTTTTTCAATTAAGATGGAATCATTCCTTAAGTCAAAACATGATCAATAATATTAAGGTATATTGTCTCTTGCTTAGATTGAAAAATCCAAAGTCAATTGCTATATCCTCGATTCAAAGAGGAGAGATGCGTCTGGATATAATGCTGAGTAAAAAGGATCTTGCTCTTACAGAATTGATAAAAAGAGGACTATTAATTATCGACCCAGTTCGTTTATCTCTAAAAAACGATGGGCAATTTATAATCTATCAAACCATAAGTATTTCATTAATTGATAAGGGTAAAGACAAAATGAAAACTACTAAAAAATTCATAAAAAAACGAAATGTTGATAAGAGTAATTTATACAAAACCATTGCACAACATAGCGATATGCCTGTGAATGAAGAAAAAAAAAATCATAATAATTTCTTTGTTCCCGAACATATTCTATCTGATAGACGTCGTAGGGAGTTGAGAATTCTAATTTGTTTAAATTTATGGAATTGGAATAATATGGATAAAAATCCACAATTTTGCACCGAAAAAAAGATAATAAACTGTGGACAATTTTTGAATGAGGATTTTAATAACTTTATTAAATTTAAATTGTTTCTTTGGCCCAATTACCGATTAGAGGATTTAGCTTGTATGAATCGTTACTGGTTTGATACCCATAACAGCAGTCGTTTTAGTATGTCAAGAATACATATGTATCCACAATCCAGAATCAGTTAATAAAAATATATTTCGTATATATCTATATCGCCTGACATATTTTATATATGGCGAAACATGTACATATGCATATGTACATGTTACATTTTTGTACATTATACTGATTAATGGCATATCAATTTTCAATTGGATCTAGGAATAATAAATTTGGTAGACTATTTTTAGGTACAAAAAATAGCTCTCTTTTATGCTTTTATGAATGTGTAAATGTATATATTTTATTCTATCTAAATCCAATTTTATGTTTGAAATAAAAATTGGATTTAGATAGAATAAAAAAGTATGAAGAAAAATAAATCTAAACTTTTGTTTATAATCAGATTAAAATGACTGACATAATAATAACCAAATATAATAATAATTATTATTTTTCCTGATCGGTAAAATCTATAAAAAGGAAAAATTTAGAAGAATTTTTTTATGGTCAAAAATTCATTTATTTCAGTTATTCCGCAAGACGAAAAAGAAGAAAATAAAGGGTCTGTTGAATTTCAAGTATTCAGTTTCACCAATAAAATACGGAGACTCACTTCACATTTGGAATTACACAAAAAAGATTTTTTATCTCAAAGAGGTCTACGAAAAATTCTGGGAAAACGTCAACGACTATTGGCTTATTTGTCAAATAAAAATAGAGTACGTTATAAGAAATTAATTAGTCAATTAGATATTCGGGAACTAAAAAATCGCTAATTTGAGGATTAATTTGAATTTTTTTGTGATTAGTTATTAGATTTTTATTTTTATAAACCTTGTTTTGAGAAATTCATGGAATAATGAATTAGGGAAGAAAAGATATGACTGTACCGGTTACAAGAAAAGATCTCATGATAGTCAATATGGGTCCTCATCACCCATCAATGCATGGTGTTCTTAGACTTATTATTACTCTCGACGGTGAAGATGTTATTGACTGTGAACCCGTATTGGGCTATTTACACAGAGGAATGGAAAAAATAGCGGAAAACCGAACAATTATCCAATATCTTCCTTATGTAACACGTTGGGATTATTTAGCTACTATGTTCACCGAAGCAATAACAGTAAATGCACCAGAACAATTGGGAAATGTTCAAGTACCTCAAAGGGCCAGCTATATCAGAGTTATTATGCTAGAGCTGAGTCGTGTAGCTTCTCATTTATTATGGCTTGGGCCTTTTATGGCAGATATTGGTGCGCAGACTCCTTTTTTCTATATTTTCAGAGAGAGAGAATTGCTATATGATCTATTCGAAGCTGCCACAGGTATGCGAATGATGCATAATTATTTCCGCATCGGAGGAATAGCTGCTGATCTACCTCATGGTTGGATAGATAAATGTTTGGATTTTTGTGATTATTTTTTAACGAGTATTGTTGAATATGAAAAACTTATTACGCGGAATCCCATTTTTTTGGAACGAGTTGAAGGAATAGGCATTATTGGTGGAGAAGAGGCAATAAATTGGGGCTTATCAGGACCGATGTTACGAGCTTCTGGGATCCAATGGGATCTTCGTAAAGTTGATCTTTATGAATGTTACAATGAATTCGATTGGGAAGTCCAATGGCAAAAAGAAGGGGATTCATTAGCTCGTTATTTAGTACGAATTGGCGAAATGAGGGAATCTATAAAAATTATTCAACAGGCTTTAGAAGGAATTCCTGGAGGACCCTATGAAAATTTAGAAATTCGGCGCTTAGATAGAGCAAGGAATTCGGAATGGAATGATTTCGAATATAGATTTATTAGTAAAAAACCTTCGCCTAATTTTGAATTGTCCAAACAAGAACTTTATGTAAGAGTGGAAGCCCCAAAGGGAGAATTAGGAATTTATTTGATAGGAGATAATAGTGTTTTCCCCTGGAGATGGAAAATTCGTCCGCCTGGTTTTATCAATTTGCAAATTCTTCCTCAGCTTATTAAAAGAATGAAATTGGCTGATATCATGACAATACTCGGTAGTATAGATATCATTATGGGAGAAGTTGATCGTTGAAATGATAATTGGCACAACAGAAATACAAACTATCAATTCTTTTTTTAAATCAGAATCCTTAAAAGAAGTTTATGGACTCATATGGCTATTTGTCCCTGCTTTGACCCTTATATTAGGAATCATAATAGGAGTACTAGTAATTGTATGGTTAGAAAGAGAAATATCCGCAGCGATACAACAACGTATTGGACCCGAATATGCTGGCCCGTTGGGAATTCTTCAAGCTTTAGCGGACGGGACGAAATTACTTTTTAAAGAGGACCTCCTACCATCTAGAGGAGATATTCGTTTGTTTAGTATTGGGCCGTCTATAGCAGTCATATCAATTGTATTAAGTTATTTAATAATTCCTTTTGGGTATCGACTTGTTTTAGCTGATCTCAGTATAGGTGTTTTTTTATGGATCTCCATTTCAAGTATTGCTCCTATTGGACTTCTTATATCAGGATATGTATCGAATAATAAATATTCTTTTTTAGGTGGCTTGCGAGCTGCGGCTCAATCTATTAGTTATGAAATACCATTAACTCTATGTGTGTTATCAATATCTCTACGTGTGATTCGTTAGAACATAAACTTTGATCTCTCCTCAAAATCAAAATGAAATAAAGGAAAGAGGAATATATTAGATAGATAGAGATATTTTTTTTATTTATCTTATCATTCATTCAAGTCGATGAGTTAAACCAGATAGTTATATGAGTGAAACAAAACAGCTTATCAATGTGTAGTAAAAAGATAAAATCTCATTTCCTATATACAAGAATAAAGCAGAAGTAAACATTAAAGAGTATAAACTCTTTATCCCAAGATTGAGTTCTTTTATTAGTCATCATATCTTGAAGCGGGTGCAAAAGATCAACTGTATGGGGTTTCTACTACTGTCTTGTATGTATTACCATACTGGGGATCAAAAAAATCAGTGGACGGTTAGGAACACTAAGGTACACAAAGGATTTGTAATAGAGATTATGTAAGGTATCAAAAAAGAGGTATTTTCACATAAAACGAATCATAAGATAATAGGGGCTTTAAGTTGGTAGAAATGATCAAGCAGTACTTCCCCACGATTCCGATCTAGAGTATGCTCCTAGTCACTGATTAAAGAAATAACTATAAAAGAACGAATTAATCCTTTATTCTCAGGAGTCACTTCTTATGAAAAAGAAGAATAGGAACAAATGAAATAGAATGGAAAAAAGAAAAGATCCTTATTAATTTTTTCCTACATCTATAATACATATGTGTAAAAGAATATCGAATTCTTTTTATCTTTTGATATTAAGGAGTGAGTATTTTATTAAAAAATGAAGTTATTACTGAAGATTTAAGTATAAGGGATAAGATCAATTCGGAAGCGCCATTCTAGCAGACAGAATTCCATTGGTCCAATTTTTGCGACTTTACACGGTATTTTTATTCCATATCTACCCTACGTCGAATCTGCAAAGATCTCTATAATAATACCGAACCAGTCCTTTCCTTGCCATAGAGGAGCCGTATGAAGCTGAGGTCTCATGTACGGTTTTGGAATAGCGGCGAAAACAAGAACAGTTATGTTATTATCGACTATGATTATCGAACAGTTCAAGTACAGTTGATATAGTTGAGGTACAGTCAAAATATGGTTTTTGGGGATGGAATATGTGGCGTCAACCTATAGGGTTTATAGTTTTTCTAATTTCTTCTCTAGCAGAATGTGAAAGATTACCTTTTGATTTACCAGAAGCAGAAGAAGAATTAGTAGCAGGTTATCAAACTGAATATTCTGGTATCAAATATGGTTTATTTTACATTGCTTCTTACCTAAATCTTTTAGTTTCTTCTTTATTTGTAACAGTTCTTTATTTAGGTGGGTGGAATTTATCTATTCCATACATATCTGTTCCTGAACTTTTCGGAATAAATAAAATTGCTAGTGTCTTTGGAATTACACTTGGTATCTTTATTACATTAGCTAAAGCTTATTTGTTTCTCTTTATATCTATCACAACAAGATGGACTTTACCTAGGATGAGAATGGATCAGCTATTAAATCTTGGATGGAAATTTCTTTTACCTATTTCTCTAGGTAATTTATTATTGACAACCTCTTCCCAACTTGTTTCACTATAAATAACAGAATATGATAACAGTATTCTAGACTCATACCTCTCTTAAACAAGAGAAAGAAACATCAACTTATTCGTGGATATCTACAATATGTTTCCTATGGTGACTGGGTTCATGAATTATGGTCAACAAACAATACGAGCTGCAAGGTATATTGGTCAAAGTTTCATAATTACCTTATCCCATGCAAATCGTTTACCTGCAACTATTCAGTATCCTTATGAAAAGTCGATCACCTCAGAACGTTTTCGTGGTCGAATCCACTTTGAATTTGATAAATGTATTGCTTGTGAAGTATGTGTTCGTGTGTGCCCCATAGATCTACCTGTTGTTGATTGGAGATTTGAAGGAGATATTAAAAAGAAAAAATTGCTTAACTATAGTATAGATTTTGGTGTCTGTATATTTTGTGGTAATTGTGTCGAATATTGTCCCACAAATTGTTTATCAATGACTGAAGAATATGAACTTTCTACTTATGATCGTCACGAATTGAATTATAATCAAATTGCTTTGGGTCGATTACCAATGTCAGTAATTGGAGACTACACAATTCAAACCGTTATGAATTCGACTCAAATTAAAATAGACAAGGGTAAATACCTTGATTCAAGAACAATTACCAATTACTAAGATTTTATTTTGATAGAAAAAAACTTCGTTTTTTTTTAGTCAATGTAACTAAAAGTAAAACAATCATTATTGGTTGAATTGGCCCAATAACTTTATCTATATCTACATTAATCTATACTACATTACTATATTAAAATTTCATTTAGGAATGTATTATAGACTTATAGACAAGAAAAAAATAGCCTACTTTTTACTTCCTGACTATTCAGTAAGGTCATGAAATTTATTTATCTCTTATTTCATACATAATGGATTTACCTGGATCAATACATAATATTGTTGTAGTCTTTCTGGGATCAGTTCTTATATTGGGGGGCCTGGGAGTAGTATTATTTACCAATCCAATTTATTCTGCCTTTTCATTGGGATTGGTTCTTATTTGTATATCCTTATTCTATATTTTATCAAATTCTTATTTTGTAGCTGCTGCACAACTTCTTATTTATGTGGGAGCCATAAATATCTTAATCATATTTGCTGTAATGTTCATGAATGGCTCAGAATATTCCAACAATTCCCGCCTTTGGACCCTTGGAGATGGGGTTACTTCACTGGTTTGTACAAGTATTTTTATTTCACTAATTATTACTATCCCAGATACGTCATGGTACGGAATTCTTTGGACTACAAGATCAAACCAGATTCTAGAACAGGACCTTATAAGTAATGTTCAACAAATTGGGATTCATTTATCAACAGATTTTTATCTTCCATTTGAACTTATTTCTATAATTCTTTTAGTTTCTTTAATAGGTGCAATTACTATGGCTCGTCAATAATAAATACTTAAAATTTAAGAATTTAAAATATTTTTGAGAATTTCAAATTTTTAATAAAAAAGGGTTTTTATTTTTAGTTAAACCTAAATTGCCAATACCTAACTTTTGGTCTAATCTATTTTAGTCAATCGAATCAGTTGAATTGTTATTCATATCATATTTAAATGAATCCAAATTGATGGGGAGTTAGTTAATGATGTTCGAGTATGTACTTTTTTTGAGTGTCTATTTATTTTCTATCGGTATCTATGGATTAATCACAAGTCGAAACATGGTTAGAGCACTTATGTGTCTTGAACTTATACTAAATTCAGTTAATATAAATCTCGTAACATTTTCTGATTTATTTGATAGTCGCCAATTAAAAGGAGACATTTTCTCAATTTTTGTTATAGCTATTGCAGCTGCTGAAGCTGCTATTGGGCTAGCTATTGTTTCGTCGATCCATCATAACAAAAAATCCACTCGTATAAATCAATCAAATTTGTTGAATAATTAAATAAGTCGTAATCATTCATTATGTAATCATTGATTTTCATTATATAACTAATATAATAATAAAATAATAATTTCTATTAATTAGTTAGATTTATTCAAATTAAAATAGAATTTAAATTCCATTAATAATAAATATTTAGTGTATTGTTTGTTGACCAATTTGAATTAAGATGTGCGATTTCTATTGTATGACTGTGGTTGTTGAAACATAAATCAAAGTCTCTTGGCACTTTTTCATGAACAGATTTAGAAATATATTGATTCTAAAAAAATTGATAAATCATTGATTCGTCTGGTGTCCTGGTGTCTATAATATAAACATATAATTAATTTACTACTAATTTTACCATTTATTTTTACCATACCAAAACCGGATCGAAAATTTTTTATGTTAAAAACGGGAATTTATAGATTTAATGTCACATTCAGTAAAAATTTATGATACATGTATAGGATGTACTCAATGTGTACGCGCCTGCCCCACGGATGTATTGGAAATGATACCTTGGGACGGATGTAAAGCTAAACAAATTGCTTCCGCACCAAGAACTGAGGATTGTGTAGGTTGCAAGAGATGTGAATCCGCTTGCCCAACAGACTTTTTGAGTGTCCGTGTTTATTTATGGCATGAAACAACTCGTAGCATGGGTCTAGCTTATTAATTATATGTTACGTTACAAAAACTCCATTTGAATCATTTGATTCCTCTTTACCGACAAAAGCCCGTGCTCGCAATAATATAATATATTTATTTTATCAAGTACGGGCTTTTCTGGTCAAAGCGTATCTTGTCTTTATCACGAGTTATTTTCCTTGGTTAACAATACTTGTTGTTTTGCCTCTATTTGCGGGTTCTTCCATTTTTTTTCTTCCCCATAAGGGGAATAAGGTGTTTAGATGGTATACTCTATGTATATGCTTATTAGAACTCCTTTTAACTACCTATGCATTCTGTTATCATTTCCAATTGGACGATCCATTAATACAATTGGAAGAAGATTTGAAATGGATAAATATTTTGGATTTTCACTGGAGACTAGGAATTGATGGACTTTCTGTGGGACCCATTTTACTGACAGGATTTATCACTACTTTAGCAACTTTAGCGGCTTGGCCAGTTACTCGAAATTCACGATTATTCTATTTCTTTATGTTGGCAATGTATAGTGGTCAAATAGGATCATTTTCTTCTCGAGACCTTTTACTTTTTTTTATCATGTGGGAGTTAGAATTAATTCCTGTTTACTTACTTTTATCAATGTGGGGGGGAAAGAAGCGCCTATATTCGGCTACAAAGTTTATTTTGTACACTGCAGGGGGTTCTATTTTTCTATTAATAGGAGTTCTAGGTATGGGTTTATATGGCGCCACTGAACCGACATTAGATTTTGAAAGACTAGCTAATCAATCATATCCGATGGCATTGGAAATAATATTATATTTTGGCTTCCTTATTGTTTATGCTGTCAAATCGCCGATCATACCCCTGCATACATGGTTACCGGATACCCATGGAGAAGCACATTACAGTACATGTATGCTTCTTGCCGGAATTTTATTGAAAATGGGAGCATATGGATTGATTCGGATCAATATGGAATTATTACCCCGTGCTCATTCCATATTTTCACCGTGGTTGGTGATAGTGGGAACAATACAAATAATCTATGCGGCTTCAACCTCTTTTGGTCAACGCAATTTAAAAAAGAGAATAGCCTATTCCTCTGTATCTCACATGGGTTTCACAATCATAGGAATTGGGTCTATAACCAATATGGGATTAAATGGAGCCATTCTACAAATACTTTCTCATGGATTTATTGGTGCTGCACTTTTTTTCTTGGCAGGAACCTGTTGTGACAGAATACGTCTTGTTTCTCTTGACGAAATGGGGGGGATAGCTGTTCCGATGCCAAAAATATTTACAATGTTCAGTAGCTTTTCGATGGCCTCTCTTGCATTGCCAGGGATGAGTGGTTTTGTTGCAGAATTAGTAGTCTTTTTTGGAATAATTACCAGCTCAAAATATCTTTTAATGCCAAAAGTACTAATTACTTTTGTAATGGCAATTGGAATGATATTAACTCCTATTTATTTATTATCTATGTTACGTCAAATGTTCTACGGATACAAATTATTCTATCTTCCAAATTCTAATTTTTTGGATTCGGGACCACGAGAACTGTTTATTTCGATCTGTCTCTTTTTACCCATAATAGGTATTGGGATTTATCCCGATTTCGTTCTTTTACTATCAGTTGACAAGGTACAAACTATCTTATCTAATTATTTTTATAGATAGTGTTTATTAATGAGACGGAAAGTCTTATAATTCTGTAAAATCAAGTGAATTAGAGTTGTAATGAGATGTATTTCGAGTTTTTGCGAACCATTTGATTCAAGGAATCGGAATCAAATGGTTCGCAAAAACTCGAAATACATATAATGGATGTTCTTATGTTATATATCCTTCAGATAGTCTATTCAATTAGATATTAATGTGAATGAACCATAACTATGTAAACCTATTCCTAAAAGATTGATCCCGAAATAACATATCCAAATTATAAGAAATCCTATAGAAGCTGCAAGTGCCGAATGTATATCTTGTAAATTTTTATTTGTTCTAATATGTGAATAAATCGCAAATATGATCCAAGTAATAAATGCCCAAGTTTCCTTAGGGTCCCAATTCCAATAAGATCCCCAAGCCTCATTAGCCCATACTGCTCCAGAAAGAATGCCTATGGTTAAAAAGGTAAATCCTAAACTAATGACACGATAACTCCAATAATCCAAACGCTGAGTCAATTGATATTTGTAATAATTTCGAAATGAAATAAAAGAAGTGTTTTTATTTTTAAAAACACTTCTTTTATCATTTAAATATTCAACTTCGCCAACGAAAAAGGATTTAATTAATAAATTCTTCCTTGTAAAAAAAAGATCGATGTTTTTTCTAAATGTAATGACTAAAAGAGCGATTGATAATAATGATCCACATAAAAGAGCTGCATAGCTTAATAACATCATACTTACATGCATCATTAACCACTGAGATTGTAGAGCAGGTACTAATATAGTGGATTGATGCATTTCGGTTGAAAGACCTGACGTGGCGAAACCTTGAGTAAAAATAGCACTTGGCGCGGTTATTACGCTTAAATCATTTTTATGATTTCGTATTTTAGGAATCATATGAATAAGGGAGAAACTCCATGAAAGGAAGATTAATGACTCATATAAATTACTTAATGGGAAATGACCCGAATAAATCCAACGAATAACTAATAATCCTGTTATAGATAAAAAGGTAGCTATCATACCTCTTTCCAATGAATTGTGTAATCCTACGATTTCGTGAAAAAATAAGGTTATAAAATGAATCGTAATCACAATTGAAATCATCGAAAAAGAGATATGAATTAATATATGTTCTATAGTCGCAAATATCATAAAAAGGGCGAGGGTTCTCCATTATAGAATTAAAATTGAGAATTATATATATATTATAGGATCCGCTGTGTCCCTTTTAGGGGATGCCGCCACTCGGACTCGAACCGAGATGCTCTAGCACTGCTTCCTAAGAGCAGCGTGTCTACCAATTTCACCATGGCGGCTTATTCGAAATATTAATAAATAATAGTCAATTTGTGTTGAATGGTCAAGATTCAAGGATTTAATATAGTTAGTAAGCGTTAGAATTGATGAAAAAAGACTCATTTAAATTGATATTTCAATGTTTACTAAATAAAGTATAGCCATAGGGTTTAGAGAGTTAAGAATAAACTTTCATGTATCTAGAATGTCAAAATAGAGTTCTACCAAAAAAGTAAAAACAAAAAAGTCAAAACTAGAACTAGATAGTTTTGCTCCGGACCAAAGGTCGAGTTATAGAACTCAAAATTCTCTTTTTATTTTTAGATGATTCATATATTGAAAAATAAAAAGAGAATTTAAGTTAAAAAAATGTTATATTTATCGCAATTTTATACGAGGCATTTTTATAATTATTTCGATACCTTAGTATCATTAATAATACTCTTCGCTATTTATAATAGATACTATATTAGTAAATCAAATTGAAACTTGGTTTTGAGTTAAGCATATAATAAAAAGAATTTTTCTCTATCAATTTCTTTCTCACAATAGAATATGTGAAAAAGAAATTGATAGAGAAAAATTAGAATACTTAGTAATATACTTAGAGACCAGTAAACGTAAGAATTATTATTTTATATAACAATAACACGCCGTAGCAGTTAGTTCTAACTAATATTGATATTAAGTAGTTAAATATATTCAAAACATTAGTTAATGCAAATCATTCATCTTAAAATTTTTTAAGTTCTTAATGATATGTCAATTTAGATTATTCCAAAATTCTATTACTTGTTTGTTGCACAAAAAAACTTTTTGAATGTCCAGTGGAAACCGATTTAGCTAAAGAAAGAGCTTTTACTGCCGTTAAATACCCCTTCTTCTTCCAAATATTTCTACGAATACGTTTTTTTGATCTAGAAGTACGTTTTTTTGGAACCGCCATTCAAAAACAAAATACTTATTTTTATCATTGTATGTGAAAGACATATATTTAGATCATTTTTTTCGTCATTATCCATACTTATCTTATCCCGTAGATAATAAGTAATTTTTCAAAACATGTAAAACATATCATATAATATAAATATACAAATAAAAAATTCTATATAATATTATATAGAATTATACTAAATATAGAATTATTTTAAGATTAAAATCTATGTACTATGTAAAATAGATGTAAAAATATATGTATACATATATACAAAACCATTATAACGTATCCATGCCATGTAGGTATACATATCTATGCTATATCATATATATAGTATATCCAGGGATAAATGAAAATAAAATAGATAATAAATTTTTTTAGTTCTGTCCGTATTCGAATCGAATAAAAGTACTGTTTTTGATATAATTGTGTGTTTTTTTTTTTTATCATATATATGATGATAAATATAATCATCTTATCTTTATAGTAGAATTAGTAGAATTATGAAAAATTTCATCTTCTGTATTTTTCTAATTTTCATTTTTTTATATTTATCTATTATTAATTTATATTAAATATCTTTTTTAGTTAATAAATAATACTTAGGTAATTAGTCATGTTATTTGATCAACCTAATTATAGTTATTTGAATATTTCAAATAAAAATATGAGAATAAATCTAAGAATTCAATAAAAAAAAATATATATTTTTTTATGGAACAAACATATCAATACGCATGGATAATACCCTTTCTTCCACTTCCAGTTACTATGTCAATAGGATTTGGACTTCTCTTTATTCCTACAGCAACAAAAAATATTCGTCGTATATGGGGTTTTACTAGTGTTTTACTGCTAAGTATAATTATGGCCTTTTCGGCCAATCTGTCTATTCAGCAAATAAATGGCAGTTTTATCTATCAATATTTATGGTCTTGGACCATAAATATTGATTTTTCTTTAGAGTTTGGACACTTGATCGATCCACTTACTTCTATTATGTCAATACTAATTAGTACTGTTGGAATCATGGTTCTTATTTATAGTGATAATTATATGTCTCACGATCAGGGATATTTGAGATTTTTTGCTTATATGAGTTTTTCTAATACGTCTATGTTGGGGCTAGTTACTAGTTCCAATTTGATACAAATTTATATTTTTTGGGAACTAGTGGGAATGTGTTCATATTTATTAATAGGTTTTTGGTTTACACGACCCGTTGCAGCAAGTGCTTGCCAAAAAGCCTTTGTAACTAATCGTGTAGGAGATTTTGGTTTATTATTAGGAATCTTAGGCTTTTATTGGATAACTGGCAGTTTAGAATTTCGAGATTTGTTCGAAATAGTTAATAACTTGATCCGTAGTAATGAGGTCAATTCTGCATTTGTTACTCTTTGTGCCTTTTTATTATTCGTCGGCGCAATTGCTAAATCCGCACAATTCCCTCTTCATATATGGTTACCTGATGCTATGGAGGGTCCCACCCCCATTTCGGCTCTTATACATGCTGCTACCATGGTAGCAGCGGGAATTTTTCTTGTAGCTCGGCTTCTTCCTCTTTTCCGAGTCATACCTTACATAATGAATTTCGTTTCTTTAATAGGCGTAATAACAGTACTATTAGGAGCTACTTTGGCTCTCGCTCAAAAAGACATTAAAAGAAGTTTAGCCTATTCGACAATGTCTCAATTGGGTTATATTATGTTAGCTCTAGGTATAGGCTCTTATCGAGCTGCCTTATTCCATTTAATAACTCATGCCTATTCTAAAGCTTTATTGTTTTTGGGATCCGGATCTATTATTAATTCAATGGAACCGATTGTTGGATATTCACCGGATAAAAGTCAGAATATGATTCTTATGGGTGGTTTAACAAGATATGTTCCAATTACAAGAATCACTTTCTTATTAGGTACACTTTCTCTTTGTGGTATTCCGCCTCTTGCTTGCTTTTGGTCTAAGGATGAAATTCTTAACGATAGTTGGTTATATTCACCAATTTTTGCAATAATAGCTTGTTTTACAACAGGATTAACCGCATTTTATATGTTTCGAATGTATTTACTGACTTTTGATGGGCATTTACGTGTTCATTTTCAAAATTACAGTAGTACTAAAAATAGTTCATTCTATTGCATTTCTCTATGGGGAAAAGCAGCACCAAAAGTAGTCAATAGAAATTTACTTTTATCAACAATAAATAATAAAGTCGCTTTTTTTTCAAAGGATAAATATCAAATTAATGATAATAATATTATAAATAGAATGCGATACTTTCGTACTTATTTTAGAAATAAATACACTTCTATGTATCCTCATGAATCGGACAATACTATGCTATTTCCTCTTCTTATATTGGCACTATTTACTTTGATCATGGGATCAATAGGAATTCAGTTTGATCAAGGAGTAACAGATTTTGATATATTATCGAAATGGTTAACTCCATCAACAAACCCTTTTGATCAAAATTCAAACTATTCTGTGAATTGGTATGAATTTTTTACAAATGCCATTTTTTCAGTAAGTATAGCTCTTTTTGGACTATTTATAGCATCTATTTTATATGGGTCTGTTTATTCATCTTTCAAGAATTTGGGCTTAATCAATTCATTTGTAAAAATGGGTCCTAAAAGAATTATCTTCGATCAAATAAAAAATGTGGTATACAATTGGTCATATAATCGTGGTTACATAGACCTTTTTTATACTAGAGTCTTAATCATGAGTATAAGAGGATTAGCCGAATTAATTAAATTTTTTGATAGACATATAATTGATGGAATTATAAATGGAGTTGGGGTTGCAAGTTTCTTTATGGGCGAAGGGATCAAATATATGGGAGGTGGACGAATTTCGTCTTATCTATTTTTATATTTATCTTATGTATTAATATTTCTATTCTTTTTTGTTCTGCCAATAAAGATAAATTTTTAAAATGAAAACTAGGTTCAAAAGGAAGTAGACCATGAATCTTATTTATCCAAAATATTTCTATGGAATCTTTTCTAGAAGTCATTAAATCATTTATATTTACGCGTGAATCCAGCTTTTTTATTATTCCACGATATGGTCCATTCAAAAAAGGATCATACGTTTTAGACAGGCATTCTTTTTCATTCGCATTATTATATAGTCTGGCCCTTTTTTCGAGTATGTCTAGAAGAAGAGACCCTTTTTCTTCTATAACTTTTATTCGGCTTATTAATTCATTTATCAAATTGTATTTTTTTTGTTCATTGATATAAACCCAATTATTATATAAGTCTTGATGGCATATTTTTTTAGTTGTATACAAAGAAATTTTGCGTTCTATCATTTCTGAAAATGTTGATAAACTAGGCGGATATGTAAAAGAGATTTTTTCTTTTCCATCACTTGGACATGTATAAAAAAAATATTGTGACATTTCATTTCGTACAGCATTTTCAAATTGATCATTTTTTATATATCTAAATGGACGATTCCATCGTTTATAATCGAAAAAAAAAGTCATAAGAGGTTTTTCAAACCGGAAATGGGCATGGGACTTTTCTTTTTTTTCTTCTTTAAGTCTTCCCAATTCCCAATTATCTTGATGGGTATCAAGATAAGAATCTTCGTCAACTGGGCTATCCTTATAGGATGTCTCTTTAAAGTGGAATTCATCTTTTGTTTTTTCCTTTCCATTCACCCGGATCTCTTCCGTTTCATCTATTTTGTCCGGATCCTCTTTTTCTTCCTCACTTTCTCCCTTTTCTTCTGTTTCTGAGGTTTCTTTCAGTTTCTTTTTCTTAGTGACAATAGGCGACGGCATTCTGCCTAAATAGTAGACACAGGTGATAAATAAGAGAATACTAAAGATTCGAGCCATATAATTTCTCAATTCTGACACAAGGTACTTATTAGATCGAATAGAATGATTTTGCCGTATCCAGACTAAGACCAATCCAACCCATTTCATGAATAAAATGTGACCAATTAACCAACCAACAAAACTACTTGTTACAAATAACATCTTGTT